TCTATTCAATATATTCAATGAAAAATTGAAACAGGATAATTCTCTATAGGAATATATACATAAGAAAGAGATCTGGCTTGGTATCTGGATAACAATTTCTGTTCTAGGGTTTACATATACACATAATATGTTGTTATAATTGAAATTGAAAAGGATTGATTATTGAAATGAAAAAAAAAAAAAAAATGAATGAATATTGAATTAGTCATAAATCAATTTGATTTTCTTTTGCCATTCAAGGAAACAAAATTTCATTGGATATAAAAATTGAATAACCGTTCACTAATTCAAAGTAAATTGTTAATGGTTCCAATTTACCCTGAATTTTTCGGTCTGTGACCGGAAATCTACTTTTCCTATTCTCAATAGAAAAAAAGAGAAGGGAAGTTTTTAAGCGATGTATATTTTGAGATACAATCAATCGAAGAGAATAATATAAACTAGATCCAATAAAAAATAGGAAGTTCTTTTTAAAAAAGGATAAGTACAGCGGGATTCAAGATAAAAAAAAAAGAGTTAGTAATAGAATATAGATAAGATTTTTTTATCCATTTTGGATCGAATTTGGCGGCATGGCCAAGTGGTAAGGCGGGGGACTGCAAATCCTTTATCCCCAGTTCAAATCCGGGTGTCGCCTGATCAACAAAAGATTTTTGATTTCTTATCCTGTTGATCTAATTCGATGAATTTATGTTCCGCAAGAAACAGAGGCAAAGGACTAAGCGGACGTGTCATGTCAATACTTGATTTTTAGAACCCATAGCATAGGTTTTGGTTTTATATAAAAACTGTAATTTTTTTCTCAAAATCTGGGTGTAGCCCAAATCGGTATCAATAGGGATGAAGCAACTCTCCTTATAAATTTTATTAATTTAATGATTGGTTCGGGCGACTCAATTGAAAAATCAAATAAATGGTGAGAGTCAATTCCGGGATTCAGAACTAAGGTTGGAAATCTAGATGTCAAAAGGTTCCTAAGAGGTACTCCGTTTTTGCTACTAAAATTGAAGATAGAGATTATACGAAAAACTATCATATCAAGACCTCTTAAACTACCCCTTTTAAAGTAGTGTCTCGCGACTTCCTCCGTCTGGTATTAAATTAGATCGGATACGATGATGGGAAATCAATTTAGGAGTTGTGGAAAGGCTCGAAGATACCCGAAGGCTATGAGTGCTCAGCCATGCAATCAGAATGGTTGGTCTACTCTTATTCTTATAGAGTAAAGGTCAAAGTAAAAAAAAAAAAAAGAATGTATGTAGTAATAATGGCGATGGGTTCTCCCGATTCTTTCACAGAAAGAAAGACAGTAAGCTTAGATCAAGTAGGAAATAGAAATATCTGATAGCATAATTATCTATCTTAATAGTATATTTTTCTTATTTTTGCTTAGTAAAAAGGGTATCAAAACAAACAATAGGTCTTACTATTTTTACATGCTCCATTATCAAAGCATTGCTTTGATATTTTTCCAAAGAAAAGGCGTGTGTATCATCGTATTTGTACTTAATGTTTCCTGATTCTACCGAAAACCCTAAAATATGGAAAGTTGTTACGAGTGTATTCATTCAATTGGTTCATCAACAGTCTTAAGTCAGAATCCTATTTTGACTCTGTGCCATTGATTCCACTATGATTATTAATCAATAATAGAATAATTCCTTCATAGAAATAGGGGACATAATTCACATGGATATAGTAAGTCTTGCTTGGGCTGCTTTAATGGTAGTCTTTACATTTTCCCTTTCACTTGTAGTATGGGGAAGGAGTGGACTCTAGGGCTGGGAACACTACTAATTGAGTAATCGATTGCTCAATCGAACTGTTCTTTATTGATCGTTTTGCGAAGTCAAAAATGTCTTCAAAATTGTACTGGAATACAGTAATAAATGATTTACCATAATTTTATTTCGAAACTCAAATCTACGCATGATAGGAGTCCAACTGAAATTTTCCAAAATAGAATATTTTGGTGAATCCGCTCTTATCAGAATTATGGATATTACAATAAGAAAACCAATACCTATTTTTTTCTTTATTTATTTCCCTTTTTCTTTACTTTTACATTTCTAAAAGAGAGTCGTTTCTCTATTACGACAATACATATTTTCTTTCTACTGGAAACGAAGCGATTAGTGATTGTCCAAAGAGGTCCTACACATAATAAAATGAGATCTTTCTTCCGTTGAGCGATCCACATATCACACATTTAATATTTGTTTTAGATTCCTAGAAATGTTTTTATGCTTTTTTTGAATCATCTCATGTTTAAGCATGAAAAACGGACAGGGTCTACTCTACTTCTTTTCCAAATCCAAAGAAGTTACCGTATAACTCCGTGGGTCGTCCGTTAATTGTTCAATCAGTGACTTCTTGAGATGGTAAATCAAAATAAAAGAAATAGAATTAGGGCGCTATCTATTATGTACATCTAAATCTAATATATGTACATACATATTGTAATTTGATCTATATAAAGCCTAGATTCGTATACAATACAACTTTATATAATAAAAAAAAAAGTATACAATACTAGTAGCTAGTGTGGTAGAAAGAACTATATATAGTTCTTTCTACCACACTAGCTTAGTAGACTAAGCTACTTTTGATTCCAGCCCAATCATTTCATTTAAGACTTAGAGTTTGAATCTCTTTCTTTCATTTCTTGAATCATTGATAAGAACTAATAATTCAAGTTTCATTCAAATTAATCGTTTTGGCTGACTGTTTTTACATAGATGATAAGTAAAAAAGCAGTAGGAACTAGAATGAACAGTGCAGTAGCAATAAGTGCGAGAATATTGACTTCCATAATCTAATCTTTTTTTTTGTTTCGCAATAACTCGGGATCTAATCCCATAGAGATTAATTTAACTCCTGTAAATTCAATAGGATGAATTGCATCCTATTGATACTGAATCAGATCAATATTATGAATAATAATTTCTGATCTATCAAATGAATTCATCGTCGAGAATTGAATAGTATAACATAGGAAGATCTTTTATCCATACTAAATCAAAAAATACCATTTTTGATTGGATCAGAAATACCCATCATTAGATTTTCATTCCCTTTTTCTTTTCTATAACCTATTTAATATCCTCCTTATACAACTTTCCTACTTATACATATACATAGAATTATGAACATAAAATTGTGAGGTATCATATGACCGGTATTCTCTGGGTCATACACAGATCCAAACAGTATAAGTGAGATGGAAAAAAGAAGGGATTAAGTATAAAAAATAGAATATTCGAACAAATGAAATTCACTAAGAATAAGAAAGGGGCGTTGCTCGGTTGGTCTTTTATTTTATTAGTATCCTCTTTATTGAATTGAGATTGGAACGTATACATGAAAAATTCAGTATGCAATTTGAATGAGAATGAAATAGATTAATTAGTATTAATAATTGAGGATACACAAAAAAAAGTCGAAATTAGAAAGGGTGTACTTTAACCTGAAAAGTACTCCGCCGGGTAATTAAATTATATTAAGTTCATTGTGTATCGTACAATAAACGAAGACAATTTGTGTCTGTACTCCCCATAAAAATATGGGCACTCTATTCCATTTCATTGATCAAGAACAATCGAAAAAGAAAGTGAGTATGGTATCTCTTAAACTTAAAATACTGAATATAGTCAGTCTGAATATAGCAATACTACCGATTGTACCAATCGACATATGTCTTTCCCTTATCAATCAGTACTAGTGAAAGAAATTGAAATTCCCATACCTGTATTTGTCTGATAATAAATGCGAAACAAAAACAAAAGAAATCAAAATCCCCCACGTACCAGAGATTCTATTTTGCTCCTCGTCTTCCCTTTCGCGAAAAATAGAGAAATGAATTTCTCAATTCATCGGATCCTAGTTCGGGACTGACGGGGCTCGAACCCGCAGCTTCCGCCTTGACAGGGCGGTGCTCTGACCGATTGAACTACAATCCCAGTGAGGTGTATAGCATACATATTCTTATGGTTTCATAAGAGCATTCTACTTGTCATGTTGTAACGTAATAGATACGCGAATGATATATGGATATCATATCCACATAAAGACAGACTTTAGTGAGAGTGACGCCGATTATTTAGTAACTAGTGATTATTTATTTTATTGTTTATTGTTAAAAAAAAATAATCAATCTTCTTTCAATGAGATGAGAAAAAAATATAGATAGAGCAAAAAAATTGACCCTTTTTCTTTACTTTATTTCTACATTTTCTACATTTCTACGGATCGGGCATTTCTGTTTCTTTTCTGTAGGACAAATTGGTTATATCATACTCATGGAGCGGTGAATTTTTGGGCCGAGCTGGATTTGAACCAGCGTAGACATGTCGCCAACGAATTTACAGTCCGTCCCCATTAACCGCTCGGGCATCGACCCAGGAAGAATTTATTCTAGGTTTATTGATAATCCATGATCAACTTCCTTTCGTAGTACCCTACCCCCAGGGGAAGTCGAATCCCCGTTTTCTCCTTGAAAGAGAGATGTCCTAAACCACTAGACGATGGGGGCATATCCGCCCGACCGTCATCATAGTATGATGATAGTATGAACAGTTTTTTGGAATTGTCAATATAATCTAAGGGTATGGCTAGATCCGAAGAGTCTTTCTATGTTATGATTCTTATAGAATTTTTAACATTTTTGGGGGGTTGATGCTTTATTCATGAAGCATCCCATACTATTCGATATCGATATAAGGAAAGGAAGTCTAGGATTCCTTCAGTTCAGGCAATGATTGGTCCGACAGAAAAGAGGGGTGGGGGGATAAACCTTCATTTAATTTATTTTCTTCCATTTTTATTCATTGCCTCCTTTCTCTTTCAGATGAAATATAATATGCCTATCACTATCTCATACTAAGCCATAAAATTCAAAAACGAGAAAAATTTGACCCACTTTCTAGGTAAATAAAATTTCTTGTTCCATTATGAGTCTACTGCATATATGTATATATGTAGTAAACTCCATAATGGGAAAT